AAAAAAGGACGGGGTGCCCCTTTTTCCAGTAAATGGTTCAAATCCTTTTATCGATATGAGTGTTCTATATCGGATAAATTGCAACTATTCATTTTGAAACCACCTCCATACTAATATAAGTAATGGTAGAAAGAGTACCAATGTTGCGCCTGGACTTCAAACAATTTAGCTTTAACCATGTTAAAGGTCCCACATTATTGGTTGATAGAGAATCAAAGTTGATTTCCCAATGAGTCACGAAATGCTATGGTTCGTACATATGATTTCCCAATTTATTCAGATGTAATTCGCGAGATCGTGCACCTTTATTTCCTAGTTATAAAGAAAAAACAAAAAAAGTGCAGCTGGTTGGATCCAGCCTATTATTGAAATAAACAACTCGCACACACTCCCTTTCCAAAAAAGATCAATACACCAAGTACTACACTTAGATTTATTGGATTTGTTGCTAAAATATCGGTATTAAATCCGAAACTCCCGGCGGATGGCCAGTGACCCAGGGAGACGAAAGAATCGGTTACATTTTTCATATGATCTCCTCTTATAGATAGGACTAATTGAACAGAGCTTGTATTACTTTGCCCCCTTTTTTATTTGATTTCTTTTTTTATCAATTTCCTTATTTAATTTCTCAGTAAATGATTTAAATTCATATTTTTTTATTATTTCAATTCAAGTTCCCAATAAGAAAAAACTTAATTGGCTTTGTCTTAGTTTTAGGTCCCCCGCCTCATGTCAATTGCGAAATACCAGATTTGTTGCAACGCTTCCTAAAAACAAAAAAGGGGGGGTTCCGTTGGACTAAGAACGGGAGAAAGCGAGCGGATTCGCTAATTTTATTTCTGATCCTCAAATTAGTCCTTCCCCTGAAGTCTCAACGAATAATTGAAAGTTATTGCAGGAGTGAAATCTTGATATAATTCGAAAAAACAAGCGACAAGACCCAAGACCGAGGTAATAAAAAAAAGAATTTCACTCACATTTCTAGGATTAAACTAAACAAAAGGATTTGCAAATAAAAGTGCTAATGCCACGACTAGCCCATAAATTGTTAAAGCTTCCATAAAAGCCAGACTAAGCAATAAAGTACCTCGGATTTTACCCTCTGCCTCCGGTTGTCTCGCGATACCTTCGACGGCTTGTCCCGCAGCAGTACCTTGACCAACTCCAGGTCCAATAGAAGCCAGCCCTACGGCCAATCCAGCAGCAATAACGGAAGCGGCAGAAATCAGTGGATTCATGGTAAGCTCCTCGCACAAAAATAAAGAAATGGTTAATGATACAATCAACCAATGAATTATGAATTATTATTCCTTCCGTCCATTATTAATCCTAAGATCGAGCCTGTCCTGTCGAAATAACAAAGACCTATGAATTCAAATTAAAGTAATTAAGAATGTTGAATCATACGAACTACTTCGCTATCTCGTTTTTCATTCCTATCCATGGAGTTTTTAGAAATCCATACCATAGGATTCTAGTTCTTCCATTTCTTTGATCGGAACCGCTCTTTCAATTCCTTTAGTTCAATTCTTCACTCCGTCTCTTCTATATGCTTGCTTTCGTCTGTTTATTTATTCGTCCCAAACGAAACAGAAGGACTTTTATTGGAATCCCCAGCAAAATTCACGGTGTGGTGGGAAAGGAAAAAAGATATATGATCCTTCATATATAACTAGGAAATATCTAATATCACATATACATGTGTTTCTTCCATAACGTAAACCAACCATTTACATCTTTTATTCAACCGGATTTTAGAATTATTCGTTGAAACATACATAAGAGTTGGTTTTTGGTTTATAGCCATTACATATACTTAATATACTTACCCCTAACCCATTATTTTATGAAGTTTGTAAATTATTCGTTTCGTTTACTTTTCCTTATCCCGCATGACTACAAACATACGAATTAATTAGTATGACTCATTACAAATCAATACAATATCAAGATTTGATACCCAATTGCGCGCAATTAATCGGAATTTTTGCCAATCGGGGAAACTCAAATGAAATGGGAATAGTTTTTTAGAACATCGTTAATAGCATGTCGTAACCAGATCACATAACAATTCTTAATAAAAAATGCAAATTATGAATTGTCATATTGTGATTAACTGAACAAATCGAAATAGAATATTTATTAGAAGGAAGGGGTATGACATAAATTGGCCAAACGGGAATCCTGGGAAAAAGATCTTTTAGATCTCTTTCCTTTTTTTACTACTTACTACTACTCTAAATCGTATTTACTCTATTTGTATATATTATGTTCCAAACTAGTTTATCTGAATTGCCCATACGTTGCGGTGGGATAAACTCAAAAAATTCAAAGATAGTCAATGATGCCCCTCCATGGATTCCCCTATATAAGCCGCGGCTAAAGTTGCAAAAATAAGAGCTTGAATACCGCTTGTAAATAATCCAAGGAACATGACAGGTATAGGAACCACTGAAGGTACTAAAGAAACAAGAACAACAACTACTAATTCATCGGCCAATATATTCCCAAAAAGTCGAAAGCTAAGTGATAGGGGTTTTGTGAAATCTTCTAAGATGTTAATAGGTAAAAGGATTGGGGTTGGTTGAATGTATTTACCAAAATAACCCAATCCTTTTTTTGTAAGCCCCGCATAGAAATATGCCACTGACGTAGGTAAAGCTAAAGCAACAGTAGTATTTATATCATTAGTGGGTGCGGCTAACTCCCCATGAGGTAACTGTATGATTTTCCGAGGTAAAAGAGCACCTGACCAGTTAGAAACAAAAATAAATAAGAACATAGTTCCAATAAAGGGAACCCAGGGACCATATTCTTCTCCAATTTGAGTTTTACTCAAGTCTCGAATGAATTCAAGGACATATTCGAAGAAATTTTGACCGCCGGTAGGAATGGTTTGTGGGTTTCGAACAGCTATAGCGGCAGAACCTAGTAAGATAGCCATTACGACCCAAGAAGTAATAAGTACCTGGGCATGTACTTGGAAACTCCCTATTTGCCAATAGAAATGCTGGCCTACTTCCACACCGGATATATCGTATAGCCCTTTTAGTGTGTTGATGGAACATGGTAGAACATTCATCTTGACCTCTAACAAAAATAGAACTTAAAAAGTAATTATTTTGATTCAACCATCTCTTTCTTGATTCGCCCACTTGTATATTATATTTCGGATACCAAGTAATTACATAATATTCCCGGCACTTTTTATCTCTTTTTTGATATTCAGAATCATAGTAACCGATTCCATAAATCTATGGAGTTCCCGAAGTAATTGACTTATCTTATTATTAATCAACGATTTCTTATATAGCTAGAACGACCCTCACAAATTGCAGCTATTAATTTGTTAAGAATGAATCGGATTGACGCTATAGCATCATCATTGGCGGGAATCGAAATATCTGCAAGATCCGGGTCACAATTTGTATCGATTAGACAAATGGTTGGAATTCCCAAAGTGACACATTCTCGAAGAGCCGTATATTCTTCTTGCTGATCAACGATGATTACAATATCGGGCAACCCCGTCATATATTTGATACCACCCAGATATGTTTGCAAGTGAGATAATTGTCTCTTCAACATTGCTGCATCTCTTTTCGGAAGACGGTTGAATCTTCCCGTCTTTTGTTCCGCTCTCAAGTCCCTGAACTTATGGAGTCTCGTTTCCGTAGTGGACCAATTCGTTGACATACCACCGAGCCATTTTTTATTAACATAATGACATCGAGCCTTTATTGCGGCCGATGCTACTGAATCTGCTGCTTTATTTTTGGTACCAACTATTAAGAATTGTTTTCCCCTACTTGATGCATCAAAAACTAAATCGCAAGCTTCTGATAAAAAACGCGCAGTTCTAGTAAGATTTGTAATATGAATACCTTTACGTTTTGCAGAGATGTAAGGTGCCATTCTAGGATTCCATTTCCTAGTACCATGACCAAAATGCACCCCCGCTTCCATCATCTCTTCCAAATTTATGTTCCAATATTTTCTTGTCATTTCTCCCCACACTTCTTCTTTTTTTTAAGAGACGAGATACCCTGAAAATAAAAAATTGTTCCGAAGGAACCTTATACCGGAGATTGAACAGGGATACACGGTCCAAGCGATTACTTCCTTTCTATTGGTTATAACCAGACCCGGTAGTTAAAGTTAAATTCAAAAGATGAATCCGTTCTTAGGAATCAATAAAGCCCATATTGTTCTGATATATCCTGGAAATTCTTTTGAATACAAGAAGAAAAAAATTCTCTGTGGTGGAACAAAATATCTTTCATGCCCCCTTCAAATAGATTCTTATTTTTGATTTCCAACGAAATATTGCGGTGTTGACTTGAACGGTGCACTAATCCTTTGAATCCGGTACCAACAGGTATCATACCCCCCAAAACAACGTTCTCTTTCAGACCCTTCAACCAATCGATACGACCTCGTAGAGCCGCTTTTGCTAAAACGCGAGCGGTTTCTTGAAAACTCGCTTCGGATATAAAACTTTGAGTATTCAGAGACGCCCTCGTTATTCCCAATAAGACGGCTCGGTAACAGATCGCTTCTTCCAACGCACGCCCTGTTCGTTCCGCTCGCAACAATCCAATAAGTTCACCGGGTGAAAAAACATTAGACATTCCATCTTCTGAAACCAACACTTTTGATGTTATTTGACGTACAATAATTTCGATATGCCTATTATGGATCTGCACACCCTGTGATCGATAAACCTTTTGAATCTTATTAACCAAAGAGATACGACTTTGCGCTATGGTTAGCTCAGCGCCAATCAGGAATCCCCAAGGAATCCCAAGAATTCTTGTTATACATCCGTTCCAACCCTCCACCCTCCTTTCTAAGTTCATTGATATTGAATCAATCGAACGCACTTCTAACACTTGTTCGACTTTTGGAAGACCCTGCGTTATATCACCAGATCTCGATTTTTCATATATAAATGTAACTAATGTATCCCCTTCATAAAGTATTTCTCCATAATGACCATGAACGGTTGCTCCCGAAGTAGACAAATAGGGCTTAGCAGATCTTATTACTAAAGAGTCAACATGAACAATTAGAACCTGACCAGATTTTAGATGTGGTCCATATTTAGATATAGATACATTTTCACAAAAAAACTGTCCAAGACTAATTATTATTGAGGGTTCTTCACAATAATCCTGATGTAGAAAATACCAATTCCAATTCAATGGATTTAAAATCATGTTACTGCATGGATCGGAATTATAAATTCTCCCATTTTCATCCATTAAAAAATATTTCACTATTTGAAAAGCCTGTTTTAAATTGTCAAGTAGCAAATATTTATTCACCGAGATCTGATTATGAGTTATTAAATGGTAAAATGAATAAAAATTCGCAATTTTATTAGGGACAATCCCTAAAGGACCCAACGAATTCGTAATTGGAAGTACGGAATCCCTTTTATTTTGAGTTGATTTTTTTGTCACATTTTTATATTTCAAACCGTTGAATGGCCCTATTCGAAAACAATTAGATGATGACAAAATTATCAAAGACTGGCATTCCTTATTTCTATTCAACAACGTACGAATAGTTCCTTGATGTTGGGTAAGTGATTGTTGAATCCTTGCCTTGGAATAAAAAGGATTGAGATTGATGCGATCTGCTCCATTGACGAGAATCAATTCTGACCCTGCCGGAGCATTCCTTTTTCTGGTATACGAAATAGGGGACTTCACAAAATCCATTCTTATGAAATCTTGAATCAAATTATTTACCCTTACTTCAACAAAGGAAGCATGAACCTCCTCCATAGAAGAACTTTTTTTTTCTTGGCACCAGTTCAATACTAAACAAGTTCGAACTAATTGAATATTTGTGTTAGAAATTCCTCGAATTGGTTTGCCGTTTCCATAGAGGATATAATTGACAACTCGAAGTTGCACATTATCCCTTTCCTGCAACGGGTCCTGGGGAAAAAGCGTTGCTAAATTCATCCCATCCGCGATTTCATATGTAACTACGGGGCGAACCAAAACAAAATACTTTTTTTTGGTAGGGGTGATCCGTTGGACATAGATCCAATTTTTCAATTTTTTTGATTCCTTTGAATTTTTTTTTCCCGTTCCAGGCGGTATCAAGATGCCGCTGTGCCAGGATATCTTATCTGTCTCTCCGGGAAAATGGATATCTCCAGAAAAGATTTTTAGTTCAATCTTTTTTTTTTTTTTCTCCACTCGGACCAATCCGCCCACTCGGCTTCTTGTCGTGAAAGTGATGCGTGTATCTACTCCAATAATACTATTATTCCGTACCAGTACGGATGAAGATCCGGGTAAAATATGCACTTCCTCGGGAATGAAAAAAAATCGATCTATTTTCGTTTGATATTTTTGCCTTCTTTGATACTCAATTAAGTCTTCTTTTTTAACAATTGAATGCGCCTCTATAGTCCCATATTTAGTAATTCCCGAACTGTTTCTTCTGTATCGGGGGTCATCAAAATAAGCAAGAATACTTTTTTTACGGAAAATCCCATTTATAGGTATTTCAATCGATATACCCGAACGGGTTATTATTTCTTTCTCTTGTTCTTGATTATATTGGAATGGAATGATGAATCTATTTCTTCTCCTCTTTGCCAATAAATCATAATTCCCGTGGAGAATGCCAGGATATATGAAATTACAAGTACAAGGACCATTGCATATGATTCGATCTGGTCCTGAATAATCAAGAATCCTCTCCTCTTTTTTACCAGAAAGCTCTGAACTAAAAAATTTGGATCTCGCTTGATCCTTAAGATTAGAAATGGATTTTCGTTCGGCAGAAAGAGAATGACCATTCATTTGATCTTGATCCTTGTGGAGCGAAAAAGAGACTATACTGGATCTGTATGGACCCCCCGATAATATCCATAAATGACTTGTTTTTGGTAAGAGATGAACATTGCCATATGCATATTCGGGTGCATGGTACACAGCGGTACTCCAGTGCATTTCTCCCTCTGAGTCAGAATAAATATGTTTTCGAACCCTCTCTTTAAAATTCAAGGTGGATATTCCCGCGCGAATCTCAGCAATCACCTGTTCTGATTCTACATATTGATTATTTTGAACTAAAAGAAAACTTTTTGGTGGAATAGTCACATTATGTAGAATATCTTGACCCTCAATAGTTAGATATAGGTCTATATAACATAGAAAAGCAGGATGACCGTGACGTGTACGTGTGGGATGAACCAAATCCTCATTGAATTTTATTTTTCCATTGGAAGGAGCTCGTACATGTTCTGCAGTACCGCCTGTGAATACTCCACCGGTATGAAAAGTTCTTAATGTTAGTTGGGTCCCCGGCTCCCCAATAGATTGACCGGCAATAATACCTACTGCTTCTCCCAATTCGACCAGGTCGCCATGAGTGGGACTCCGACCATAACATAATCGACAAATCCAGGACGTACTCCTGCAAGTAAAGGGGGTTCGAATAGATATTGGATGTGCTCCAAAGGTTATGAAT